GGTGTGGTCCTTTTTTAGCTATACATACATTTTCACAAATAAATTGTCCAAGACTAATTATTGTGGACGTTTCTTCATAATAATTATGATGATAATTTTGATGGAGAAAATCCCAATTCAAATTGAATGGATTCAAAACAACGTTACTGTATAGATCGAGATTAGAAATTCTCCCGTTTTCATCCATTAAATAATATTTAATTACTTGAAAAATATGTTTTAAGTTGTCAAGTTGCAAATATTTAATTACTGAAATCTGATTATGAGTTAGTAAAGGGAAAAATGAATAAAAATTCGCAATTTGAATGGCTGTTCCTAATGGGCCCGACGAATTTCTAATTGTAATTAGAGGATTTTTTTTAATTGATTGGTTTATCACATTGTGATATTTTACATGATTAAATGGACCCATTCTAAAACAATTAGATGATGATAAAATTAGCAAAGATTTGCATTCCCTATTTCTATTTAAGAACATACGAATAGTTCCGTGATTTTGTCTAAGTGATTCTTGAATCCTTGCCTTGGAATAAATGGAATAAAACGGATTAATGCGATCTGACCCATTATCCGAGATCAATCCCGAATCTGACGGATTATTCCTTTTTCTTATATACGAAATAGGGGATTTCACTAAGTCGATTCTTATGAAATCTCGAATCAAACCCTTTGTACTTACTTCAACAAAGAAAGCACGGACCTCTTCGAGGGAAGAATTTTTGTTGTCTTGGTCCCAATTCAAGACTAAACAAGTTCGAACCAATTGAATACTTGTGTCAGAAATTCCTCGAGTTGGTTTGCCATTTCCATAAAGGATATAGTTGACAACTCGAAGTTGCATATTATCCTTTTCCTGAAAGAGATCTTGTGGAAAGAGTGTTGCTAAATTTATACTATCCGCTATCTCATATGTGGCTACGGGTCGCACCAAAACAAAAAACTTTTTCTTGGTTGGTGTGATCCGTTGGACATAGATCCAATTTTTCCATTTTTTTGATTCCTTAGAGTTTGTTTTTCCTCTTCCCGGCGGTATCAAGATGCCACTGTGTCGGGATATTTTATCTGTCTTGCCCGGAAAGTGGATATCCCCAGAAAATATTTTGAGTTCAATCCTCTTTTTTTTTCTCTCCACTCGGACCAATCCGCCGACCTGGCTTCTTATATTTAAAGTGATTCGTGTATCGACTCCAATGATACTATAGTTCTGTACCATTATGGAAGAAGATTCGGGTAAAATATGTACTTCCTCAGGAATGAAAAAAAATCGATCTACTTTCATTTGGTATTTTGTCTTAAATTTTTTGACTCCTCGATACTCAATCATATCCTCTTTTTGGATGATTGACTCCGCCTCTATAGTCCCATATTTAAGAATTCCGGAACTCTTTCTTCTGTATCTAGGATCATCAAAAAAAGCAAAAATACTATTTTTACGGAAAATCCCATTTATGGGTATTTCAATCGAGATACCGGAATGCGGTATGAATTCTTTCTCTTGTTCTTGAATCGATTGGAATGGAATGAGAAATTGATTTCTTCGCCTCTTTGCTAATAAATCCGAATTCTCGTGAAAAATAGCAGAATATATGAGATTAGAATGACTAGTACCTATGATTCCATTCAATTTTGAATAATCGGGAATCCCAGATTTTTTTTTATCAGAAAAATCCGAACTAAAAGATTTGTGGCTCACTTGATCATTATTCACTGAGAGACTAGAAATAGACTTTCTTTCGACGGAAAAAAAGGGTATGTTCATTTGATCTTGATCTTTGTGGATCGAAAAAAGAATTAGACTAGATCCGCATGAACCTCCTGATAATATCCATAAATGACTTGTTTTTGGTAAGAGATGGACATTACTATATGTAAATTCGGGTGCATGGTACACATCAGTACTCCAGTGCATTTCTCCCTCTGAGTCAGAATAAATATGTTTTCGAACCTTCTCTTTAAAATGAAAAGTGTATGTTCCCTCGCGAATCTCAGCAACCACTTGTTCTGATTCCACATATTGATCATTTTGAACTAAAAGAAAACTTTTTGGTGGAATAGTCACGCTATGTATAATATTTTCACTCTCAATAATTACAGACAAGTCCATATAACATAGAAAGGCAGGATGCCCGTGACGTGTACGTGTAGGATGAACCAAATCCTCATTAAATTTTATTTTTCCATTATAAGGTGCTCGTACATGTTCTGCAGTACCTCCTGTAAATACTCCGCCGGTATGAAAAGTTCTTAATGTTAGTTGAGTCCCCGGTTCTCCAATAGATTGACCCGCAATAATACCTACAGCTTCCCCCAATTCAACCAGGTCACCATGAGTGGGACTCCGACCATAACATAATCGACAGATCCAAGATGTACTCCGACAAGTAAAGGGAGTTCGAATAGATATTGATTGGGTTCGAAAGGTTATGAATCGATTGACAAGTCCAATCCCAAGATCTTGATTTCGAAAGGCGATACATCGGGAACCCATATATATATCGTC